ACGAGCTCCTTCTAATGGAAAAATAAAATTTGATGAGGGTTTGGTTCATCCCACACGTACCCGTCACGGGCATCCTGCTTTTCTATGTTTTATAGACTTGTATGTAACTATTGAGAGTCGAGATATTAGACATAATGTAAATATTCCAACAAAAAGTTTGATTTTAGTTCAAAATGATCAATATGTAGAATCAGAACAAGTGATTGCCGAGATTCGTGCCGAAACGTCCACCTTTCATTTTAAGGAGAGGGTTCAAAAACATATTTATTCTGAGTCAGAAGGAGAAATGCACTGGAGTACTGATGGCTATCATACGCCCGAATATCCATATAGTAATGTTCATCTATTACCAAAAACAAGTCATTTATGGATGTTAGCAGGAGGTCTATGCAGATCCAATTCCAATATAGTGTCTTTTTCACTCCACAAGGATCAAGATCAAATGAATGCTAATTCTTTTTCTCTAAAAAATATCTTTGATCTCTCACTGACTAATGATCAAGTAAGACATAAATTGTTGGATACTTTTGGTAAAAAAGATAGGGAAAGTCTTGACTATTCAAAACCTTATCGAATCATATCTAAGGGTCATTGGAATCTCATAGAGCCTTCTACTTATATTCGTCAAGAGAATTCTTTGGCGAAAAAGCGAAGAAATAGATTTGTGATTCCCTTACAATATGATCAAGAACAAGAAAAGAAACTAATACCCTGTTTTGGTATTTCGATTAAAATACCTATAAATGGTATTTTACGTAGAAAGAGTATTCTTGCTTATTTTGATGATCCGCGATACAGAAGAAGCAGTTCGGGAATTACTAAATATGGGATTGTCGAAGTAGATTCAATCGTAAAAAAAGAAGATTTGATTGAGTATCGAGGAGCAAAAGATTTTAGTCCGAAATACCAAACGCAAATGAAAGTAGATCAATTTTTTTTCATTCCCGAGGAAATACATATCTTACCCGGATCTTCGCCCATAAGGGTCCGGAACAATAGTATCATTGGAGTAGATACACGACTTGTTTTAAATATAAATACAAGAAGTCGAGTAGGTGGATTAGTCCGAGTGGAGAGAAAAAAGAAAAGTATAGAACTTAAAATATTTTCTGGAGATATTCATTTTTCTGGAGAGGTGGATAAAATATCTAGGCACAGTGGCATTTTGATACCACCAGGAATCGGAAAAAAAGATTCTAAAGGATCAAAAAAATTTAAAAAATGGATCTATGTCCAACGCATTACACCTACTAAAAAAAAGTATTTTGTTTTGGTTCGGCCCGTAGTCACATATGAAATAGCTGATGGGATAAATTTAGCAACACTTTTCTCTCAGGATCTCTTGCAGGAAAAGAATAATGTCCAACTTCGAATTGTCAATTATATACTTTATGAAAATGGCAAGTCAATTCGAGGAATTTCTCACACAAGTATTCAATTAGTTCGAGCTTGCTTAGTATTAACTTGGGACCAAGAAAAAAAGAGTTCTATAGAAGAAAAGGTTCATGCTTCTTTTGTTGAAATAAGGACAAATGATCTGCTTTGTTATTTTATCCGAATTGAGTTAGTAAAGTCCACTCTTTCGTATACCGAAAAAAGGTATGATACGGCAGGTTCAGGATTGATTTCCAATAATGAATTAGATCGTATCCATAGAAAAAATCCTTTTGATTCCAAGGCGAAGATTCAATTATTTCCCCAACATCAGGGAACTCTTGGTACGTTGTTGAATCGAAATAAGGAATGCCAATCTTTCCTAATTTTGTCATCATCCAATTGTTCTCGAATTGGCCCCTTCAATACTTCGAGATATAATAATGCGACAAAAGAATTGGATCCCATGACTCCAATTAGGTATTTGTTGGGTCCTTTAGGTACTATTGTGCCTAGAATAGTAAATTCTCGTTCATCTTACTATTTAAGAACTTATAATCAAGTCTTTTTAAAGAAATCTTTTTTGCTTGAAAATTTTCAACAGACTTTCCAAGTGCTTCAAGTACTTCCATTTCAATACTGTTTCCTAGATGAAAATAGTAGGATTTATAATCCCGATCCTTGCAGTAACATCATTTGGAATTCATTCCATTTGAATTGGTGTTTTCTCCATCACGATTCTTGTGAAGAGGCATGGACAATAATTAGCCTTGGACAATTCCTTTGTGAAAATGTATATCTATTGAAATATGGATCACGCATAAAAAAATCTGGTCAAATTTTCATTGTTCATGTTGATTCTCTAGTTATAAGATCAGCTAAGCCCTATTTGGTCACTCCAGGAGCAACTGTCCATGGTCATTATGGGGAAACCTTTTATGAAGGAGATACATTAATTACATTTATATATGAAAAGTCGAGATCTGGTGACATAACGCAAGGTCTTCCAAAAGTAGAACAAATCTTAGAAGTTCGTTCAATTGATTCAATATCGATGAACCTCGAAAGAAGAGTTGAAGGTTGGGACGAACGTATCCGAAGGATTCTTGGGATCCCCTGGGGATTCTTGATTGGAGCTGAACTAACCATAGCCCAAAGTCGTATCTCTTTGGTTAATAAGATACAAAAGGTTTATCGATCCCAGGGGGTACAGATCCATAATAGACATCTAGAGATTATTGTACGTCAAGTAACATCAAGAGTTTTGGTTTCAGAAGATGGAATGTCTAATGTTTTTTTACCTGGGGAATTTATTGGATTGTTGCGAGCAGAACGAGCAGGGCGCGTTTTGGACGAATCCATCTGTTATCGGGCAATCTTATTGGGAATAACGAAGTCATCTCTGAATACTCAAAGTTTCATATCCGAAGCAAGTTTTCAAGAAACTGCTCGAGTTTTAGCAAAAGCTGCTCTACGAGGTCGTATTGATTGGTTGAAAGGCCTGAAAGAAAACGTTGTTCTGGGGGGGATTATACCGGTTGGTACCGGATTCAACAAATTAGTACATCGTTCAAAGCAAGACAAAAACATTCATTTGAAAATCAAAAGGAAGAATCTATTCGAGTTGGAAATGAGCGATATTTTGCTACACCATAGAGAATTATTTTGTTCTTGTGCCCAAAAACTTTCCATGAGACATCAGACCAATCTTTTACGTAATGTATCCTAACAAGAGGTTTATTCTTTTTACTTTCACTCTCTGGTCCGATTATGGATTTCATAATCAATGAAATAAAAAAAAAAGAATGAAATTCATGGTTTGGGTCGTAGATCAATGGTCAATTCTGGTAGAAGGTTCCGTCGGAACAATTTTTTATTTCATAAGGTACTGAATCTCTTTGAAAAAAAAAGAAAAAGAGAAAGTGTGGGAAAATGGGAAGACGATATTGGAACATCAATTTGGAAGAAATGATGGAAGCAGGAATTCATTTTGGTCATGTTACTAATAAATGGAATCCTAGAATGGCTCCTTACATCTCGGCAAAGCGTAAAGGTATTCATATTACAAATCTTACTATAACTGCTCGTTTTTTATCAGAAGCCTGCGATTTAGTTTTTGATGCAGCAAGTAGGGGAAAAAGATTCTTAATCGTTGGCACCAAAAAGAAAGCAGCGGATTTAGTAGCATCAGCAGCAATAAGGGCTCGATGTCATTATGTTAATAAAAAATGGCTTGGTGGTATGTTAACGAATTGGTCTACTACAGAAACAAGACTTCAGAAGTTCAGGGACTTAAGAGCAGAACAAAAGATGGGGAAATTCAATCGTCTCCCTAAAGGAGATGCAGCAATGTTGAAGAGAAAGTTATCTACTTTGCAAGCATATCTTGGCGGGATCAAATATATGACGGGATTGCCCGATATTGTAATTATCGTGGATCAGCAAGAAGAATATACGGTTCTTCGAGAATGTGTTATTTTGGGTATTCCGACGATTTGTTTAATCGATACAAATTGTGATCCAGATCTTGCAGATATTTCTATTCCGGCCAACGATGATGCTATAGCTTCGATTCGATTGATTCTTACCAAATTAGTATCTGCAATTTGTGAGGGCCATTCTAGTTATATAAAAAATGGTTGATTATCTTATCATTACTCTTAAGAAGAAGAAAGAAGAAGATTAGTTTGTTTTTGGTGAACTCTCTTTGATTGTTACTCTTTTGGTTTGCATCTTTTGGAGTTTGAACTATGTTTTGACTATCAAATAATATTTAAAAGAAAAGATAAAAATGATTGGTATTTTTTTTTATGTGATTTCTCGGTATCCTAAATATACGATTCATAACTTAAATTCATGAATGAATATAGGTGAATTGAGAAAGAGATGGTTGAATAAAAATAATCACTTTTTTGAAGTTTGATTTCTGTTAGAGGACAATATGAATGTTATACCATGTTCCATTAAAACACTCAAAGGGTTATACGATATATCAGGTGTAGAAGTAGGCCAACATTTATATTGGCAAATAGGAGGTTTACAAATTCATGCCCAAGTACTTATCACTTCTTGGGTTGTAATTGCTATCTTATTAGGTTCAGTCATCATAGCTGTTCGGAATCCGCAAACCATTCCGACCAACGGTCAGAATTTCTTCGAATATGTCCTTGAATTTATTCAAGACTTGAGCAAAACTCAGATTGGAGAGGAGTATGGTCTTTGGGTTCCTTTTATAGGAACGATGTTCCTATTTATTTTTGTTTCTAACTGGTCAGGTGCTCTTTTACCTTGGAAAATCATAAAATTACCTCATGGGGAGTTAGCTGCGCCCACGAATGATATAAATACTACTGTTGCTTTAGCTTTACCTACGTCAGTGGCATATTTCTATGCGGGTCTTAGGAAAAAAGGATTGGGATATTTCGGGAAATACATTCAACCAACTCCAATACTTTTACCAATTAATATTCTAGAAGATTTCACAAAACCTTTATCTCTTAGTTTTCGACTTTTCGGGAATATATTGGCTGATGAATTAGTGGTTGTTGTTCTTGTTTCTTTAGTGCCTTCAGTAGTTCCTATACCTGTCATGTTTCTTGGATTATTTACAAGTGGTATTCAAGCTCTTATTTTTGCAACTTTGGCTGCGGCTTATATAGGTGAATCCATGGAGGGTCATCATTGACTCACTTTCAAAATAGTCTTTTTTGAATTTTTGAAGCTTATCCCAATTCAAGCAATGCGGGGGTTCGGGGTTCAATATAATCCACTGGGTTGGAGAAGAGAATGCAAATAGCTACATGTATGTATATATGAAGAAATATATATGATATTGCAGAATTTGGAAGATAAAAAGAAGGGTTGGAGATCATGTATATGTAATACCTATGAGTATCAATCCTTGTGTATGTTTTGAAGAATGGTTTCAGAATACAATTTAATATAATAAAAAAGAATAAAAAGTGCAGGTGATTTACGTTATGGAAGAAAAAAAGTATATGTTATTTACTAGTTAAATGGTAATTACCCCTATTTCTTTTTTTTTCTAGCCCACTGCATTTAGACGGATTCCCATATAAGTCCTTTTTCTATTTTTTCTTTTATTGTGAATTGAATGAAAGAGAAAAAATAGAATAATTTATAAACAAGGAAACGCAATGACTAAAACCGTATACATATTTCTTTACATAAGTTAGAAAGGAAAAACGGTCTATCGAAGTAGTTCTGACAATTCAGTAATATTCTGAATTCCATTTGGAACTTTTAACTACTTCGACCCGATAGATTTTAGTGAAAAAGATCAAAAAATAAAAAAGAAGTGTAGTAAGGTAATAGAATATAAAGTAGAAGTAGAAAAAAAATAGATTAAGTACTAATTCATTGGTTGGTTGTATCATTAACCATTTCTTTTTTTGGTGCGAGGAACTTACCATGAATCCACTTATTTCTGCTGCTTCCGTTATTGCTGCTGGATTGGCTGTAGGGCTTGCTTCTATCGGACCTGGGGTTGGTCAAGGTACTGCTGCGGGCCAAGCCGTAGAAGGTATTGCGAGACAACCAGAAGCAGAGGGTAAAATACGAGGTACTTTATTGCTTAGTCTGGCTTTTATGGAAGCTTTAACAATTTATGGACTGGTCGTGGCATTAGCTCTTTTATTTGCAAATCCTTTTGTTTAATGTTTAATTTCATCGTAGAATAAAAATGTAAAAAAAAAAAAGAAGAAGAAAAGCATAACCATAACTAAGAAATTTGAGAATTCTCAAATTCCATTAATAATAATAAGCGGAGTGATACAAAAAGAACTCTGTTCTTTGTTAGTCCTATCTATAAGGGGAGAGCATATGAAAAATATAACCGATTCTTTTGTTTCCGTGGGGCACTGGCCATCCGCTGGGAGTTTCGAGTTTAATACCGATATTTTAGCAACAAATCCAATAAATCTAAGCGTAGTGCTGGGTGTATTGATTTTCTTTGGAAAGGGAGTGTGTGCGAGTTGTGTATTTCAAGAATAGGTTGGATTTAACCGGCTGCACTTTATTTATATTTATGTATTCTTTTTTATATTTCTATAGTAGAAATAGGAACAAAAGGTGCACAATCTCGACGAATTACTTCGGAATTGGATTTTATTCAGAAATCATATGTAAGAACCATAGCATTTCGTGACTAATTGGTAAATGAACTTTGATTCTCTTCTCTATCAACCAATAATGTTGAGGTCTTTTACATGGTTAAAGATAAATTGTTTGAAGTCCAGGCACAGCATAGCATGGTACTCTTTCTACCACTACGTTAGTACCAAAAGTACCAAAAAGGTTGAAAAAGAATAAAAATAAAAAAGGAAGAATTAGGAATTTATCCGATGTAGAACACTCATATGGATAAAATTATTTGAACCATTAACTGGAAAGATGGGTCCCCCTTTTTTATCCACTGCCGAATCGACGACCTATGTATTGTATTTGTATAAAATATTTGTATAAAAAAGAGAATTTTTTGGATGAAAAAGATCGAAATCTCATTCTATTCTAATAATAATGAGAATGAAGTAATGAAGTTCATAATTCTATTCAATTCTCTTTCTATTCTATTAGGATTTTGATTGAATTTATCATAGCATATAAAGAAGAAAGTATAGAATTCTTTCTTCTTTAAAATCTTTTTATTTTTGGAAAGAAGTTGTAAATAAAGAACAAATAAAGAAACAACTTTGCTGACAATTTTTTCTTTTTTGTCTGGTCTGAAGAGTCCTCCTAAGATTCTGATGTTAGATCAGTTTCGATATCTTTGAATAAGAACAGAAAAGAGAGGATAGGCTCATTCCGTTCAAAGATATGGGAATGCCCATTAATCAAAGAAAAGATAAAAGAAACAATTGAGCGTGAGAGCCAAATGAATTGAAAGATTCATGTTTGGTTCGGGAAGAGATATGATAGTTGTGAAATGAATGGAAAGATAATCTACTTTCATTAAATGATTTATTAGATAAGCGAAAACAGAGGATCTTGAGTACTATTCGAAATTCAGAAGAATTACGTAGAGGAGCCATTGAACAGCTCGAAAGAGCTCGGGTTAGATTACGGAAAGTGGAAATCGAAGCAGATGAGTATCGAACGAATGGATAC